ATTATACATTAATAAAATGATCGTGGGTCAGGTATGTTCTGGGACGGAAGGATTCGAACCTCCGAATAGCGGGACCAAAACCCGTTGCCTTACCACTTGGCCACGCCCCATTTCTAGTCGACACTAATAAACACTAATATTGGTACTGGTTGTTCGTCAACTCAAGTCTAAATATCTATTATCTATAAAATAGATTACTAGAATTTTTATACATGTAGACGTAGAATTAAACAGAATTTATTGATCATTACATATAATTCAATTAAGATATTGTATGAAAGTATGGTTTATTCTATTCTCTTTTGATTTGAGAATTGAAAGATTTTTGATTGGGTGAGTTCAAATCAAAGAAAGTTTTTTGGTCTATCTTATTTTCTTTTTATTCATTTTTCTTTTCTATGAATAATAACATATTTATAATAATAAAATAATAAAAAACTCAATTTATTAATAACTCAATCAAAATAAATAAAATACAATTATCCTCAAGAACAAAATGTTTGTTATGCTTAATATATTTAGTTTGATCTGTATCTGTCTTAATTCTGCTCTTTATTCAAGTAGTTTTTTCGTCGCCAAATTGCCCGAGGCCTACGCTTTTTTAAATCCAATCGTAGATGTTATGCCAGTAATACCCCTGTTTTTTTTTCTCTTAGCCTTTGTTTGGCAAGCTGCTGTAAGTTTTCGATGATATCTTTAATTTAATAATGTCTAGACAAATTCATGATTTATTGAAAAAAAAAAAATTCAAAGAAAAGAATTGATAAGATCAGATAAGTCTTACACCCTCAATTCAAATATTGAAATTCTTGTACAACCGCGAAAAATCTGGATCACCCCACTTTATTTCTTGGTGTCAAAATAAAAAATCAAAATAGTAGGGTATGCGGTATAAAAACGGAGAATCTATTCTCTTTTTTACTAAAAAAAATCTTGGAGATTATGTAATGCTTACTCTCAAACTATTTGTTTACACGGTAGTGATATTCTTTGTTTCTCTCTTTATTTTCGGATTCCTGTCTAATGATCCAGGACGTAATCCTGGACGTGAAGAATAAAAGATAAGGTTTTCCTTGCTTGATTTTTAAATGTTCTTAGTAGGATTTTATCTATTACACATTTTTAACTATTAAAAATAAAAAGAGCTCGCGAAAAATTCGAAAGAAAATACCAAGTCATCAACAAAAACGGAAAGAGAGGGATTCGAACCCTCGGTACGAAAAACTCGTACAACGGATTAGCAATCCGACGCTTTAGTCCACTCAGCCATCTCTCCTCCCAATTGAAAAAGGATAATACTATGTTACATTATAAAAAATAAGGATTGAAAGAGCCCTTCATAATATTTTTTTTCATCCGAGAGTGCTTTTTAGTTCCACGGCCCGGCTAAGTACTGACCAGGCCGGGCCCGCCATTTATTGTTCCAACGAATCATAAATAATTTTTTTTTTATTTGAAAACTAAAATACTTGCTTGTTATTACGATTGGAAAAATAAAAACTCATTTGATTTCTATGATATAGAATCAAATTCTATCGAATCAAAGTGTCGTTTCTTATCTTAATTTTTTATATTTATTCTTTATTTTCTTTATTCCTTTTATTTTAGTAAATTAGTAAAGTCAATAAATAACAAAAAGGGAACTGTGGATTCTTGCACAATACATTTTCATGTATGTTATGGCTTAAGTAGTTTTGTCGAGACGTCTAGGTCAAAAACCTCCGGCAAAAAAACACTTGTTATTTAGTTTTAGTTATTGAAATTTAATGAATTCTCTTTTCCGAATCTCATTGGGTTCTCTGATACAACACGTAAACGCTCTAATTTTCATGATTATTTTATGATCCTATCCTTTCTTTTTACTCTTTTCACTTTTTATTACGACCCATTTTCTTGTTCGACAAAAGGTTCATTTATATACAATAATCGGATTGTAGCGGGTATAGTTTAGTGGTAAAAGTGTGATTCGTTCTATAATCCTTTATATAGTTAAGGGGTCTTTCGGTTTGATTAATATTTCATTCCGACCAAAAACTTTATTTCTTAAAAGGATTTAATCCTTTACCTCTCAATGAAAAATTCGAGGAAGAATATACATTCTCGTGATTTGTATCCAAGAATCAATTAAAAATTGAAAAATTGGATTATGAGATTACGAAACATAATTTTTTTTTTTTATTAGATCAATACTTCTAATTCAATAAGTATGAGTAAAGGATCCATGGATAAAGATAGAAAGTGGCTTTCTAATCGTAACTAAATCTTTAATTTGGAATTTGTATTACGGAAATTGAAGCAAAATGGCTATTAAACAATGACTTTGGTTTACTAGAGACATCGACAAATTGTTTTAGCTCGGTAGAAACAAAATGCTTTTCCTAAGGATTCTCTCACATAGAAATAGAGAACGAAGTAACTAGAAAGGTTGTTATAATATAATCCCCCTCTTTTCTATAGGGATCGTCTAGAAAGCGGGTTGTTCTGAATACATTCAGACAGA